TTCACAGGGGGTACTGCAGAACATGTGCGAGCCCCCTCTAATGGAAAAATAAAATTTAATGAGGGTTTGGTTCATCCCACACGTACACGTCATGGACATCCAGCTTTTCTATGTTCTATCGACTTGTATGTAACTATTGAGAGTCAAGATATTATACATAACGTGACTATTCCACCAAAAAGTTTGCTTTTAGTTCAAAACGATCAATATGTAGAATCAGAACAAGTGATTGCCGAAATCCGTTCGGGAACATATACTTTGAGTTTTAAAGAGAGGGTTCGAAAACATATTTATTCCGACTCAGAGGGCGAAATGCACTGGAGTACTGACGTCTCCCATGCACCTGAATTTATATATAGTAATGTACATCTCTTACCAAAAACAAGCCATCTATGGATATTATCAGGAGGTTCATCCAAATCCAGTATAATTCCCTTTTCGATACACAAGGATCAAGATCAAATGAACGTTCATTCTCTTTCTGTCGAACAAAGATATATTTCTAGCCCTTCAGTAAATAATGATCACGTTAAACAAAAATTCTTTAGTTCAGATTTTTCAGGTAAAAAGGAAGGTAGGATTCCTGATTATTTAGAACTTAATCGAGTCATATGTACTAGCTATTGTAATCTCATATCTTCGGCTATTATCCACGGGAATTCTGATTTATTGGCAAAGAGGCGAAGAAATAGATTCATCATCGCATTCCAATCGATTCAAGAACGAGAGAAAGAACTAATGCCCCACTCCAGTATTTCAATTGAAATACCCATAAATGGTATTTTCCGTAGAAATAGTATTTTTGCTTTTTTCGACGATCGCCAATACCGAAGAAAGAGTTCAGGAATTACTAAATATGGGACTATAGGGGTGCATTCAATTGTCAAAAAAGAAGATTTGATTGAGTATCAAGGAGTCAAAGAATTTAAGCCAAAATACCAAATGAAAGTAGATCGCTTTTTTTTCATTCCAGAGGAAGTGTATATTTTCCCCGAATCTTCTTCCCTAATGGTACGGAATAATAGTATCATTGGAGGAGATACACAAATTACGTTAAATACAAGAAGTCGAGTAGGCGGATTGGTCCGAGTGGAGAAAAAAAAAAAAAAAATAGAACTTAAAATCTTTTCTGGAGATATCCATTTTCCGGGAGAGGCAGATAAGATATCCCGACACAGTGGTATCCTGATACCACCAGGAACGGTAAAAACAAAGTCTAAGGATTCCTTAGAAGTGAAAAGTTGGATATATGTCCAACTTTTCACACCTACCAAGAAAAAGTATTTTGTTTTTGTTCGCCCAGTAGTCATATTCGAAATAGCGGATGGTATAAATTTAGAAAGACTTCTCCTCCAAGCCCCATTGCAGGAAAAAGATAATCTGAAACTTCGAGTTGTCAATTATATTCTTTATGGAAATGGTAAACCACGTCAGGGAATTTCTGACACAAGTATTCAACTAGTTCGGACTTGTTTAGTCTTGAATTGGGATCAAGACAAAAAAAATTCTTTTATCGAGGGGGCCCAAGCTTCTGTTGTTGAAGTAAATACAAAGGGTCTGATTCGTGATTTTCTAAGAATCAACTTAATGAAATCCCCTATTTCATATATCAGCAGAAAAAGGAATGATCCATCAGGGTCAGGATTGGTCTCTGATAATGGGTTAGATCGTCCCAATATTAATCCACTTTCTTCCGTTTATTCCAAGGCAAGATCACTTAAAAAAAATCAAGGAACTCTTAGTACGTTGTTGAATAGAAATAACGAATGTCAATCGTTGATGATTTTGTCATCATCTAATTGTTTTCGAATGGATCTATTCAATGGTGTAAACTCTCACAATGTAATAAAAGAAACAATTAAAGGAAATCCTATAATTCCGCTTAGGAATTGGTTGGGCCCCTTAGGAATAGCCCTTCAATTTGCGAATTTTTATTCATTTTACCATTTCATAACTCATAATCAGATTTCCGTAACTAAATATCTGAAACTTAACAATTTAAAACAGACTTTTCAAGTATTTCAATATTATTTAATGGATGAAAAGGAGAGAATTGTTAATCCCGATCCATGCAGTAAGGGTGTTTTGAATCCATTCAATTTGAAGTGGTATATTCGCCGTCATAATTATTATCATAATTCTTGTGAAGAAAGATTGACAATAATTAGCCCGGGGCAGTTTATTTGTGAAAATATATATATGGCCAAAAACGGACCACACCTAAAATCGGGCCAAGTTATAATTGTTTACGTTGACTATGTAGTAATAAGATCGGCTAATCCTTATTTGGCCACTCCGGGGGCAACTGTTCACGGCCATTATGGAGAAATCCTTTATGAAGGAGATACGTTAGTTACATTTATATATGAAAAATCGAGATCTGGTGATATAACACAGGGTCTTCCAAAAGTGGAACAAGTGTTAGAAGTGCGTTCAATTGATTCAATATCGATAAACTTAGAAAAGAGAGTTGAGAGTTGGAAGGGGTGTATAACAAGAATTCTTGGAATTCCTTGGGGATTCTTGATTGGTGCTGAGTTAACTATAGCGCAAAGTCGTATCTCTTTGGTTAATAAGATCCAAAAGGTTTATCGATCCCAGGGGGTGCAGATCCATAATAGGCATATCGAAATTATTGTACGTCAAATAACATCAAAAGTCTTGGTTTCAGACGATGGAATGTCTAATGTTTTTTTACCCGGAGAACTTATTGGATTATTGCGAGCGGAACGAACAGGACGCGCTTTGGAGGAAGCGATCTGTTACCGAGCCATATTATTGGGAATAACAAGAGCATCTTTGAATACTCAAAGTTTCATATCCGAGGCGAGTTTTCAAGAAACTGCTCGCGTTTTAGCAAAAGCCGCTCTCCGCGGTCGTATTGATTGGTTGAAAGGCCTGAAAGAAAACGTTGTTCTAGGTGGTAGGATACCCGTCGGTACCGGATTCAAAAGATTAGTGCACCGTGCAAAGCAATATAAGAGTATTGCTTTGAAAATCAAAAAGAAGAATTTATTCGAGGGGGAAAGGAGAGATATCTTGTTCCACCACCGAGAATTATTTGATTCGTGCATTTCAAAAATTTCTATGATCCAGCAGAACAATCATTTATAGGATTTAATGATTCCTAAGAGGGGATTTATCCTTTTAACTAGCGATTGTCTTGTGATTTGTTAGATAGGATTTGTGTTAATAATAATAAAGAAATAAAGATAATACGTAATAGACAGACATTAATCGCTTCGTTCGTATATCAATGTCCAATTTCCGGGAAAAGGGAAAGTTCCGTCGGAACAATTATTTATTTCAGGGTACCCCGTTCTTTTTTTAAAAAAAAAAAGAGAGGGAGAAGGTGTGGGGAGAAATGAGAAGAAGATATTGGAACATTAATTTGGAGGAGATGCTGGAAGCAGGAGTTCATTTTGGTCATGGGACTAGAAAATGGGATCCAAGAATGGCACCTTATATTTCTGCAAAGCGTAAAGGTATTCATATTACAAATCTTACTCGAACTGCTCGTTTTTTATCAGAAGCTTGTGATTTAGTTTTTGATGCAGCAAGTAGCCGAAAACAATTCTTAATTGTTGGTACCAAAAAGAAAGCAGCTGATTCAGTAGCGCGAGCTGCAATAAGGGCTCGGTGTCATTATGTTAATAAAAAATGGCTCGGCGGTATTTTAACGAATTGGTCCACTACAGAAACGAGACTTCAAAAGTTCAGGTACTTGAGAATGGAACAAAAAACAGGAAGACTAAACCGCCTTCCGAAGGGGGATGCGGCTCGATTGAAGAGACAGTTATCTGACTTGAAAACATATCTGGGGGGGATTAAATATATGACGGGGTTACCCGATATTGTAATAATTCTTGATCAGCAAGAAGAATATACGGCTCTTCGAGAATGTCTCACTTTGGGAATTCCAACGATTTGTTTAATTGATACAAACAGTGACCCGGATCTGGCAGATATTTCGATTCCAGCGAATGATGACGCTATTGCTTCAATCCGATTAATTCTTAACAAATTAATATTTGCAATTTGTGAGGGTCGTTCTAGTTATATACGAAATCCCTGATTAATTATAAGATAAATAAATATAATAATAAGATAAATAAATAATTTTGCGAACTATATGAATTTATGGAATTGGTTCTTATTTCTGAATCGCACAAAAACAAAAGAGATAAAAAGAACTGGGGATATTCTGTGATTAGTTGTTATTCAAAATAGAAAAGAAAAATGGACAACGTTAAAAAAAAAGATAGTTGAATCAAAATAATTCCTTTTTTTTTCATTCAGAGGGCAATATGAATGTTCTATCATGTTCCATCAACACATTAAAGGGGCTATATGATGTATCCGGTGTGGAAGTAGGCCAGCATTTCTATTGGAAAATAGGGGGGTTTCAAGTCCATGCTCAAGTACTTATTACGTCTTGGGTTGTAATTGCTATTTTATTAGGGTCATCTATTGTAGCTGTTCGGAATCCACAAACCATTCCGACTAATGGCCAGAATTTATTCGAATATGTCCTTGAATTTATTCGAGACGTGAGCAAAACTCAGATTGGAGAGGAATATGGTCCATGGGTTCCTTTTATTGGAACTCTCTTTCTATTTATTTTTGTTTCTAATTGGTCTGGGGCCCTTTTACCTTGGAAAATCATAGAGTTACCTCATGGAGAGTTAGCTGCACCTACGAATGATATAAACACTACTGTGGCTTTAGCTTTACTTACGTCAGTAGCCTATTTTTATGCCGGCCTTAGCAAAAAAGGATTAGGTTATTTTGGTAAATATATTCAACCAACTCCGATCCTTTTACCCATTAACGTTTTAGAAGATTTCACAAAACCCTTATCACTTAGCTTTCGACTTTTCGGAAATATATTAGCGGATGAATTAGTAGTTGTTGTTCTTGTTTCTTTAGTGCCTTTAGTGGTTCCTATACCTGTAATGTTTCTTGGATTATTTACAAGCGGTATTCAAGCTCTTATTTTTGCAACTTTAGCTGCGGCTTATATAGGTGAATCCATGGAGGGGCATCATTGACTAATTTTCGAAATAGTTTTTAGAGAATCGCCTTGGTGAACATAAATATAAACATACCTAGACAAAGGGGTCTATACGATCTCGAGGACTAGTAAAAAAGATTACGATATTCGGAGAATTGTAAAAAAAAAAGGAAAGAGATCTAAAAGATCTTTTTCCTAAACTTCATTTTACCAATTTAGCTCCCCTTCCAATTCAATGAATATTCTCTTTAGAGTGATAGTGTCTTGATTGTTTTATTCATTCAATTCCAATTTTAGGAGTCATAATCCGAATAAGAATTCTTTATTTGATTTGTTTACAATATGCGATTAGACTTTTCTAGAGCCATTCCCATTTCAGTCGGGTTTTTTATTCAATTCACCGATTGACCAAAACAAAATATTGAATATTAATAAATAATCAATTACATCAACTTAGATCACTTATATTTTTATACAATGATTTACAATGATTCAGCCTAAGGAATTCGTCCGTTTAGTGTCCATTTAGATTGATTCTATCCATCTGAGATAATGATAAATAAAAGGAAGAGAAAAGTTTACAGATTACAAAAAAAAATGGGTTGTTTAGCAGAGCGGGGTCAAACTAGATGTAGGGAAATATATAATGGCTATAAGCCAACTTTCCTGTGTAGATGTTTTGAAAAATGATTTTATAATCCGATTGAATCTAAGATACGAAACGAATAGTTGGTTTACGTTATGGACGAAAGACATGTATATGGAATATTAGGCATTAACTAGTTATATATTAGTATTAGTTAAAAGAGATATCTAATCGGCCATATTACTGGGAGTTTAGATCGAGATTCCAATAAAAGTCCTTCTTTTCGGTTGTAAAACTGTAATTGTGAATTGAATATTGAATAAAGAAATTCAATCCCGAAAAGGAGCGAAGAGTTTGAATTCAAAGAATGGCTCGGAATAAAGAAAGAAATGAAAAAACAAAAGGTTGTATGAATTCACAAAAACGCAATGGGCAGAAACTAAAAATAAAAAATAAATATCAGATATCGAAGTAATTCTAATGATTTAATAATATTATTTATTACTTCAATTTGAAATTTTGAGTTGTTTCGACTGTATGAAAATCTTATCGCTGAAATAATTAAGTCATAGTTTATTGGTTGATTGTATCATTAACCATTTCTTTATTTTGTTGCGAGGAATTTATTATGAATCCATTGATTTCTGCCGCTTCCGTTATTGCTGCTGGGTTGGCCGTTGGGCTTGCTTCTATTGGACCTGGGGTTGGTCAAGGTACTGCTGCAGGCCAGGCTGTAGAAGGTATTGCGAGACAGCCCGAGGCGGAGGGAAAAATACGAGGTACTTTATTACTTAGTCTGGCTTTTATGGAAGCTTTAACAATTTATGGATTGGTTGTTGCATTAGCACTTTTATTTGCGAATCCTTTTGTTTAATCCTAAAAATACGTATTTTTTTATTTTATTGACTTTTGCTTGATGCTTGCTTTTTCAAATTATATCAAGATTTAACTCTTTATTTATTTTTATTTATTTATTTTTCTTTATTTATTTTTAGTGGGACAATTTTGGTATGGGAAGGACTGATTTGAGAATGAGGAAGTAGTATACGAACGAACTCGCTTTCTTCCTTCCCCCTTCTTAGTCCAATCAAAACCTTTTTTAGGAAGTGTTGCAGGACAAATAAAAATTCGCAATTAACACGAGACCTAGTACCAAATTATAATAAATATTGTTCTTATTAGAAATTCTAAATTTCTAATTACCGAAAAAAGGTAAGTAAATGAATAGAATACAGATAAATGCATAAAAGAACAATAATATAGAAAATATCAATATAAATATGTATATAGAAAAATAGAAATATATAGAATAAAAAAGATAATTTAATTAATCTGTCTATATCTATAAAATAAGAGGAGATCCATATGAAAACTATAACCGACTCTTTCGTTTCTTTTGGTCACTGGCCATCCGCCGGGAGCTTCGGGTTTAATACCGATATTTTAGCAACAAATCTAATAAATCTAAGTGTAGTTCTTGGTGTATTGATTTTTTTTGGAAAGGGAGTGTGTGCGAGTTGTTTATTTCAAGAATACGCTGGATTGAACCAGATGACCTCTTTTTTTTTTTCGGTTTAACTAGGAAAGAAAAGGTGCATGGTCCTGCGAATTACTTCTGAATAAATTAATAAATGAATAAATTAATAAGAAAATCGTTAAGAACCATAGCATTTCGCGGTTCATTGGTAAATAGACTTTGATTCTCTATCAACCAATAACGTGGGGCCATTAATTTAATATGGTTAAAGCTAAACTGTTTGAAGTCCGGATGCAGCAAAGTACTCTTTCTACTACTATGTTAATAGATAAATGGGTTCAAAATGAAAAATGAATAGTTGGAAATTGTTTTCGATAGAGAACACTCATGTCGAAAAAAAAATGATTTGAACCCTCCCTTTTT